TCTCTGGAAGAAATACGGGGTTCTGCTTCTGGTGGCAACATGCTATTGGGTGGTGGTCCCGCTTATGGGGTCAAATCAATACGTTCTAAGAATAAATATTGGAAGATCAATCTCATCGATCTTGTAAGTATCATACCAAATCCCATCAATCGAATCATTTTTTCGAGAAATACGAGACATCTAAGTCGTACAAGTAAAGAGATCTATTCATTGATAAGAAAAAGAAAAAACGTGAACGGTGATTGGATTGATGAGAAAATAGAATTCTGGGTCGCGAACAGTGATTCGATTGATGATGAAGAAAGAGAATTCTTGGTTCAGTTCTCCACCTTAACGACAGAAAAAGGGATTGATCAGATTCTATTGAGTCTGACTCATAGTGATCATTTATCAAAGAATGACTCTGGTTATCAAATGATTGAACAACCGGGATCAATTTCCTTACGATACTTAGTTGACATTCATCAAAAGGATCTAATGAATTATGAGTTCAATAGATCTTGTTTAGCAGAAAGACGGATATTCCTTGCTCATTATCAGACAATCACTTATTCACAAACCTCGCGTGGGGCTAATAGTTTTCATTCCCCATCTCCTCATGGAAAACCCTTTTCGCTCCGCTTAGCCCTATCCCCTTCTAGAGGTATTTTAGTGATAGGTTCTATAGGAACTGGACGATCCTGTTTGGTCAAATACCTAGCGACAAACTCCTATGTTCCTTTCATTACGGTATTTCCGAACAAGTTCCTGGACGACAAGCTTAAAGGTTATCTTATTGATGATAGTGACGATATTGATGATAGTGACGATATTGATGATAGTGACGATATTGATGATAGTGATGATACTGATGATAGTGATGATGACCTTGATATTGATATGGAGCTGCTAACTATGACGAATGTGCTAACTATGTATATGACGCCGAAAATAGACCGATTTGAGATCACCCTTCAATTCGAATTAGCAAAAGCAATGTCTCCTTGCATAATATGGATTCCAAACATTCATGATCTGCATGTGAATGAGTCGAATTACTTATCCCTCGGTCTATTAGAGAACTATCTCTCCAGTGAAAGATGTTCCACTGGAAAGATTCTTGTTATTGCTTCGACTCATATTCCCCAAAAAGTGGATCCCGCTCTAATAGCTCCGAATAAATTAAATACATGCATTAAGATACGAAGGCTTCTTCTTCCACAACAACGAAAGCACTTTTTCATTCTTTCATATACTAGGGGATTTCACTTGGAAAAGAAGATGTTCCATACTACTGGATTCGGGTCCATAACCATGGGTTCCAATGCACGAGATCTTGTAGCACTTATCAATGAGGCCCTATCAATTAGTATTACACAGAAGAAATCCATTATAGAAACTAATACAATTAGATCGGCTCTTCATAGAAAAACTTGGCATTTTCGATCCCAGATAAGATCAGTTCAGGATCATGGGATCCTTTTCTATCAGATAGGAAGGGCTGTTGCACAAAATGTACTTCTAAGTAATTGCCCCATAGATCCTATATCTATCTATATGAAGAAGAAATCATGTAGGGGAGGGGATTCTTATTTGTACAAATGGTACTTCGAACTTGGAACGAGCATGAAGAAATTAACGATACTTCTTTATCTTTTGAGTTGTTCTGCCGGATCGGTCGCTCAAGATCTTTGGTCTTCATCCAGACCCGATGAAAAAAATTGGATCACTTCTTATGGATTCGTTGAGAATGATTCTGATCTAGTTCATGGCCTATTACTATTATTACTATTAGAAGTAGAAGTAGAAGGCGCTCTGGCTCTGGCGGGATCCTCACGGACAGAAAAAGATTGCAGTCAGCTTGATAATAATCGAGTGACATTACTTCTTCGTTCCGAACCAAGGAATCAGTTAGATATGATGCAAAATGGATCTTGTTCTATCGTTGATCAGAGATTTCTATATGAAAAATACGAATCGGAGTTTGAAGAAGGGGCCCTCGATCCGCAACAGATAGAGGAGGATTTATTCAATCACATAGTTTGGGCTCCTAGAATATGGCGCCCTTATGGCAATCTATTTGATTGTATCGAAAGGCCCACTGAATTGGGATTTCCCTATTGGGCTGGGTCATTTCGGGGCAAACGGATCATTTATCATAAAGAGGATGAGCTTCAAGAGAATGATTCGGAGTTCTTACAGAGTGGAACCATGCAGTACCAGACACGAGATAGATCTTCCAAAGAACAAGGCTTTTTTCGAACAAGCCAATTCATTTGGGACCCTGCGGATCCATTCCTTTCCCTATTCAAAGATCAGCCCTTTGTCTCTGTGTTTTCACGTCGAGAATTCTTTGCAGATGAGGAGATGTCAAAGGGGCTTATTGCTTCCCAAACAAATCCTCCTACATCTATATATAAACGCTGGTTCATAAAGAATACGCAAGAAAAGCACTTCGAATTGTTGATTCATCGCCAGAGATGGTTTAGAACCAATAGTTCATTATCTAATGGATCCTTCC